GATTTGGTAATACACCAATTTGGCCACTATTAGTCGATAAAATAATTTCTTTCACTTCTGAATTCCAAACAATTCGATTAGGAGTCAGTACACATAGATTTAAGGTCATTTCTTCAATTTGCTCTCCACATCTAAATTCATAGCCTTCGCGGTAGCTTCATCGATATTACCTACCAAATAAAAGGCCTGTTCCGGAAGACCATCTAATTCTCCGGAAAGGATCAGTTGAAACCCCCTAATTGTTTCTGTTAGACCAACATATTTTCCAGGCGAACCGGTAAAAACTTCTGCTACGAAGAAGGGTTGTGATAAGAAACGCTCAATTTTTCGTGCTCTTGCTACGGTTAAACGATCTTCTTCGGACAATTCGTCCAACCCAAGGATAGCTATAATGTCCTGAAGTTCTTTGTAACGTTGTGAAGTTTGCTTAACTCTTTGCGCAGTTTCATAATGTTCCTCACCAACGATCCGAGGTTGGAGCATAGTTGACGTTGAATCTAAAGGATCTACTGCTGGATAGATACCTTTGGCAGCTAGTCCTCTTGATAGTACGGTAGTAGCATCTAAATGCGCAAATGTTGTGGCAGGGGCGGGGTCGGTCAAATCGTCCGCAGGTACATAAACTGCTTGGATAGAGGTTATGGATCCCTCTTTGGTAGAAGTAATTCTTTCTTGCAAAGAACCCATTTCTGTACTAAGAGTAGGTTGATAACCTACAGCAGAAGGCATTCTTCCTAATAAAGCGGATACTTCGGATCCTGCTTGGACAAAACGAAAAATATTGTCGATAAATAGAAGTACGTCTTGTTCATTAATATCCCGGAAATATTCCGCCATGGTTAGGGCAGTCAAACCAACTCTCATACGAGCTCCCGGCGGTTCATTCATCTGACCATAGACTAGAGCTACTTTAGATTCTGCAATATTTTCTTCATTAATCACTCCGGATTCTTTCATTTCCATGTAAAGATCATTTCCTTCACGAGTTCGTTCGCCCACTCCGCCAAATACGGATACACCTCCATGAGCTTTGGCAATGTTGTTGATCAATTCCATGATGAGTACTGTTTTACCCACTCCAGCCCCCCCAAATAGTCCGATTTTTCCTCCACGACGATAAGGAGCTAAAAGATCCACTACTTTAATCCCCGTTTCAAAAATAGATAATTTGGTATCTAACTGTATAAAGGCAGGCGCAGATCTATGAATAGGAGATGTTGTGCGAGTATCTACAGGACCCAAATTATCAACAGGCTCTCCAAGAACGTTGAAAATTCGTCCGAGAGTCGCTCCACCGACTGGAACACTTAGAGGAGCTCCTGTGTCAATCACTTCCATTCCTCTCATCAGACCATCTGTAGCACTCATAGCTACAGCTCTAACTTTATTATTTCCTAATAATTGCTGTACCTCGCAAGTTACATTAATTTGCTGGCCAACTGTATCTTGACCCTTAACTACCAAAGCGTTGTAAATATTAGGCATCTTGCCTGGGGGAAAGGATACATCCAGTACCGGACCAATTATTTGAGCAATACGCCCCAGGTTTTTTTCTTCAAGTGCGGAAACCCCAGGACCAGAAGTAGTAGGATTTATTCTCATAATAATAAAGTATTCTATGTCGAAATTTTTTTGCAAACAAAAAAAAAGAAATAAAATAAATGTCCAATAGCAAGTGGGGCGGTTAATTCAATAAGAAATGGGAGTTAGTACTCGATTTCAGTTGGTACTATCCAACTGAATCCAATTCAATTATTTACTCATTCGATGAGTGCATTTTTAAACTCAACCAACCCATTTTCAAAATATCAAGTAGATGAATAATAATTATGAGGATTTATTTCTCTATCATTATAGACAATCCCATTCGTATTATCTATGGAATTCGAACCTGAACTCTATTTATATTTATGATTCATTATTTTTATGACATTAGCCGTTGTTGCTTATTTCATCATATCTATTTACACTGATTCTTTTTATACCTTTTCGTTCATGGAGAAATTCCGCATATTTTCTAAATCTAGGATTTAGATATACAACTACAACATATATCACTGCCAAGGGTTCATTTCTGATTATTTAGATATTTACAAAGTAAGCGATTCAAAACTTGCAAAAAAAAGATTGGGTTGCGCCATACATATAAAATAGTATACAATAATGATGTATTTGGCGAATCAAATATAATTAGTTGATAAGATTTGTTGATAATTTTGTGAAAGATTTCTGTGAAAGGTTTCATTAAAGCCTAATCCGTGTCGAGTAGACCTTGTCCTTGTGAGAATTCTTAATTCATGAGTTGTAGGGAGGGACTTATGTCACCACAAACAGAGACTAAAGCAAGTGTTGGCTTCAAAGCAGGTGTTAAAGATTACAAATTGAATTATTATACTCCGGAATATGCACCCAAAGATACTGATACCTTGGCGGCATTCCGAGTAACTCCTCAACCTGGAGTTCCACCCGAAGAAGCAGGGGCTGCTGTAGCTGCCGAATC